TTTGTTGATTTCTAATCTAATCTTTACAATTGATTTGATTGGACTCCTATAAAATAGGAAAGTTTGACGATTTAAGAGTCAACTTATCATTATTCATTTTAATATAATAAACAAATGTTCAATTTTATAACTATAAATTTTACAACTATAATTACTATAATAATTACTATATTAGTATACTCTAAATTCAAGTATAAATCATTATAATGTTAATCTTCTAATTTAATTTAGAATTTATTAGAATTCTATTTATTAGAAATAGAGAGTTTCTTACCTTATTTATTATTTATTACAAATATTAACAATACCTCTATTCCCCCTTCAAATGGAATCTCCCTTCAAATAGAAATACTCCCGCGGGAGTTTTATGAAAAAAGGACAAAGCCCCTTATCGGATTTGAACCGATGACTTACGCCTTACCATGGCGTTACTCTACCACTGAGTTAAAAGGGCCCATTTGATTCAATTCCGAAATGAGCCAGCATGCGGATAATCTATATCTATAGAAATAGATTCTACATCAAATCCATGTAAAGTAAATATATTATATATAATTTTTTCTATTTTTTTTTCTATATTATTATATTCTATCTATATTATTAGATTCTAATAATATAGAAAAATCGAATGAAATTCATTCTATTGACAATTTCAAAAAACTGTTCATACTATGAGTATAATATGCTGACGATCGGGCAAATGTGCCCCCATCGTCTAGTGGTTCAGGACATCTCTCTTTCAAGGAGGCAGCGGGGATTCGACTTCCCCTGGGGGTAGGGTATTACGAAAGGAAGTTGATGGGGGATTCTTAAGAAGTCTGGAATTTTTTCTTCCTGGGTCGATGCCCGAGCGGTTAATGGGGACGGACTGTAAATTCGTTGGCAATATGCCTACGCTGGTTCAAATCCAGCTCGGCCCAATAATTCACTGATCCACCATGAAATGATATAACCCCTTTGTTCTTTCGAAATGTCTGATAAAAAAAAAAAGAAGTAAAAATTTCTGCTCTACTTGTTATTTATTTGATTTGCTTTCTTTTTTTACCACAAATTATGATCCTTCTGACGATCTAGATTCATATCAGGATTTGTAAGTAGAAAGTCTAAAGTAGAAAGTCTAAGAAAAAAAAAGTAATAGAAAGAAAAAAGAGTCTTTTTTTTCCATTGAAAGGTTGATTATCAATTGATTTTGAGGTTTTTATTTGAAATAACGAAAAGATAACTAGTAATTCGTGCCAGTATAACTAAAATATATATGCACGTGGATATCAATATTACCTACCACTCGCACTCTGTTACAACGAGGCGATTCCAATTTGAAATCTAAACAGAAAGTGTTTGAATGAAATCAGAAGAATATGTATGCTGTATTTCGTTTCCCTGGGATTGTAGTTCAATTGGTCAGAGCACCGCCCTGTCAAGGCGGAAGCTGCGGGTTCGAGCCCCGTCAGTCCCGACAAATCCAATAACCAATAATCCAATAAAAAAAAAATACATCAATTCATCTCTTCATTTTCTGTAAAAGGGGTACAAATAGCCGAATTTCATTCCCAAAGGGGATCCTTATTATTATTTTATATTATTTATTTATATATTTTATATTTATTTTCTTTATTTTCGTTTTTCATCAAAGCAAATACAAATAGGGTAATTTTCATTTCTTCAACTAGTATCGATGGAGATGGATAAAGACACATGTGGATTAGTACAATTATTGGTAGCGTCATATTCAGGATTCCAAGAGATACCGCACTGAATTTGGCCTTTTCGATTACTCCCGATCCGTATAATGAAATCGAATCGAGTACCCTATCTTTCCCGGTAGCACATACACAAATGGAATTTTTATTTGTACGATACAAAATGACTTTAATTTCTTTGATAAAATCCTTTTAATCGGAAAAGTCTCTTCTTTTTTGGCTCCGATTTTGTGTAACCTCAATTACTAGTTTGAATTTGAAACAATCTATCTCATTCAAATTGTACACTGAAGTTTTGATATATTATATGGATCCCATTACTAATTCAAGTAAAGAGTATATTAATAAAATAAAAATCAAATAAGGACCCTGCCCCTCTTATAGAGAGAGGGAATGGATAATCTTTTTTAAGGGTTTCCGCCGAAGAAAAAACAAACTTTAAAAAAGTGAATTGGGTAGAATATTCGATTTTTATTATACTGTACTAGGACTTATCTTTATCATACTTTTTTTTCAAAAAAATAAGATTAGATCATTCAAAAAAGGAGTTTAGAACATAACTCCCCCTTTCCCATTTCGTTTCTATTGTTTGTTTGGGTTTGTTTTGTTTGTAACCTATGTAAGTTTAAAGACGATTAGATGATACTTAGTCAGATGATTGTACAAGGAAGAAGATAGTTTTATAGAAAAGAAAGAATGGAAAAGAATGATAAATAAAGTAACAAAATAATAAAGTAAGGAAATTTTCGATTGGGTCAGGAATCCATTTTTGGATTTGGTATGAATAAATGATCTTTCTATGTTATACTATTCAATTCTCGACGATAAATCGATTTGAGAGTTCAGATATTGTTATTCATGATATTGATCTGATTCGATATCATCGAGATGGAATTCATCCCATTGAATTTAGAGGCGAAAGATTTATCATCTCTTATGGGATTAAATCCCGAATTATTGTGAAGTAAAGAAAAACGAAACGATGAGATTATGGAAGTAAATATTCTCGCATTTATTGCTACTGCACTGTTCATTCTAGTTCCTACTGCTTTTTTACTTATAATATATGTAAAAACTGTTAGTCAAAGTGATTAATTTGAATGAAACTTGACTTCTTAGTTCTTATCAATATCAAGAATTAACGAAATAAAATGAAAAGAATTCCAATTTTGCGTTTTAGCTGAAACGAGCGAACTAGAATCAGCAGGATTCTATGAGATCCGATAGTATGGTAGAAAGTAATATATTTACTACCATACTATCTATTTTTGTTATTCTAGTATATAAAGTTGTACTGTAGAAAGATCTGGGCTTAATATGGATCAATCTAGAATGTCATCTTCATTGGATCAATCTAGAATGTCATCTTCATATTCATATATAGATAGATATATAGATAATAGATATTAATTATCTATATGGAATGTACATAAGGTTCAAATTGGATTTCTTTTCTTCATATGTTTGATTTGTGTTGGTTCCAATTAATCTGGAATAGTTGAAAGGCGCCTCTTACTCTTATGATTCCAATTCCTGGATTTCTGATTATTTTCAATATGAATCCCGGAATCCATTGAAATAATCAAATCAATGAAAAAAAAAAAAAAGAATAGTCGGGGTATGTATTAATAAAAGAAAATCAAGAAATCTTTTTTTAGCATTCCAAAGAAGTAATTGATTGAACAGTTGACAAATCATCCAAGGAAAGGAGTTTTATAAAAACTTTTCAGATTTCGACGAAAAGAAAAGGATTAGTAAACCCCGCCGATTTTAAATCTTTGAATCATAATATGAAATGAGTCAAGTCAATAAAGTATAGCATAAATCGAATTTCTAAAACTAAAATAATAAAACAAATACTAAACTAAGCACTAAGTACGCAATATGTGACTTCTCCAAGAAAATATCTTAGTATGCGGAGTATCCCGTTAGAGAATCACTATGTCTATTTTATTTCCCGTAGAAAACCACTTAATTTAATAACTTTTAAATAACTAAAAAAAGAACTACTTTCTTTTGTCTTTGAACCGGAAAAAGGCAAACAAATAAAAAGTAAATAAAAAGTAAAAAAGGTTCCGCTGTTCCTTATTGTCCATATATAACTCTGATAAGAGCCAGTTTAGCAAAATAGAGAATTTAGGAAGAATTCGGTTGGGATAACTTTCCTATCATTTGTATTCTTTTTACTTTTGAAATATGAACACGGGAATCATTAAAATATTTATTTGATTATGATTAAAAGGGTATTATTCAGATATTATTCATAGAATAAATTACTCCACTCGAATCAAATCAAATTTGGAAATGAAGATATTTTGAATTCAATTTCTAAATTCTAAACTAAATTCTTAGAAATTTAGTTTAGAATTTAGAAATTGAATTCAATAATGGAATTCAATTTAAATCTAAATAGTTCAATTTAAATTTAAAATAGTTAAATTAAAAAGTCTTTGCAGAACGATCTATAAAAGAATTGATAGAGTTTCATTTCTCAACTCAATTAGTAGTATCCTTAGAGTCCACTTCTTCCCCATACTACGAGTGAAAGGGAAAATGTAAAGACTACCATCAAAGCAGCCCAAGCGAGACTTACTATATCCATGTGAATTATGTCCCCTATCTCTATGAATATGAAGGAATTTTGCTAGTATTGTTCACTTTTTTCCATTATTTTTCACTAATAATAGTCACTAATACTAATAATAGTCACTAATAATAATATCAGTCACTAATACTAATATTATTATCGCTGGCGCAGAGTAAAAAAAGATTTTGTCCAATACCATTGATGAAAGAATCCAAAAAATCCAATTCAATTAATTAGAACCAATTAATTATAAGAAGTTTTTATATGATTGCTAGTAGAATCGGGAAAGATTAAGCGCAAACAAAATAAGCAGCGGCGCTCTTGAAAATAGCACGAGTCTTTTTCCTCCGCTGCTTCTATTGGGGACAAATTCAACAAGTTATATCAGCAAAACGGAATAAGGTATTTCGCGTCTTTTGTTGATCAGGCGACACCCGGATTTGAACTGGGGAAAAAGGATTTGCAGTCCCCCGCCTTACCACTCGGCCATGTCGCCAAGGCAATATAAAATAGAAATATAAAATAGACGAAAACACCCCCCCTTATTTTTCTTACTAAACTTCTTTTTTTTGTACTTGTATCTTGAATCCCATTTTTCTTAATCTGAATCCCTTTTCTAAAAGAAATCCTTCCTTTTTTGGATTGGATCTATCTCTTTGATTTATTTTGTATAGTATGTCAAAACACGCACTATCTGAATTCTTTCTCCTTTC